CAATTTTGTTTCGCAAGTTCAGAATCCAATTTTTCAATTTTTCAGTGAACTTTGGATAGAAATCGCGAGAATTTTTTTTTTCCCGAATGGATTATTCAGAGGTCAAGGATTAAATTCCTTTAAGAAATAAAGTTTTTGGTCGGAATATGAATTAAACCGAACGACCCCTTAACTATTAAGGAGGTTCATAGAACGAATCACACTTTTACCACTAAACTATACCCGCTACAATGATATTGTTATATATAAATGGGCCTTTTGTCAAGCTAGGATCATCAAAAATCATGAAAATGAGAGTGATAACGTTTTGCACAAGGGTTTTCAATTTGATGAGATTTGGAGAAGAGGGCTTATTTAAATAAATACCAAGGCCTATACTTTCTTGTGCGGGAAGAGTGTTGCTAGATACAACTTACCAAAAGCGCTCAAAGCATAACAAAAAAATGCAGTGTCTAAAGTTTCATTTTCGTTATTCGAGAAAAGCAGTCAAGTAACTAAAAAAGGAAGAAAAATGAATAGGACAGGGTACTTTTGATAGACTAAGTTCAATAAAGTTATCGAGTAAGGATGGAAATAGTCCTTTTTCTTTTTGGTCTTGCTTGAAATATAGTCAAAAAATCTAGTAAGTCTTTTTTGTTGTCAAATAAGAGAAATTTCGCTAGAATTTGATGGAATCAAAAAAGGCCCGGTTGGGTAGTGACCGGGCCAGGCCCGTGGAAAGAAAAGGGCCTTTCGAAGAAAATCAAAGCAAGGAAGTCCTCGTTCTTTATCTTTCGTTTTCTTTAGATTAGCTTTTTTGAGTTTTGACTTTATCGAAACGGAATAGCTAAGAAAAGTTTTACATATCTTGAGAATCAAAATAAAGAAGGAGAAAGAAAGACGGTTTTTAATCCTTTTTTCATGTGGAATGTAACATATTAATAATTATAATTATCTTTTTCAATAGGGAGAGATGGCTGAGTGGACGAAAGCGGCGGATTGCTAATCCGTTGTACGAGTTATTCGTACCGAGGGTTCGAATCCCTCTCTTTCCGTTTTCGTCGATGACTTGATATTTTCTTTTCTTTCAAATTTCACAAACCCCTTTTTCCTAGTTAAATGTGTGGAATAGATAAAAAATCTTAAGAAAATGCAAAAATCAAGATAGAAAAACGAAAAAACCTTTATTCTTCGCGTCCAGGATTACGTCCTGGGTCATTAGATAAGAATCCAAAGATGAAGAGAGAAACAAAGAATATTACTACTGTGTAAACGAAAAGTTTAAGCGTAAGCATTACACAATCTCCAAAAGCCTTTTTGTTTGGAAAAAACGAGAAAAGAGAATAGATCGTCCATTTTTCTACCCCATATTCTATTTTGACACCAAGAAATGAAGTGCTTTCTCGAACTCGAAAATAAGTCTATCAGGCCAAATAAGAGTCTTTGATTCCCCAAGATGACTTCATGCCGATAATGAGATATGGGCGCGGGACCCTAATTCTGTATAAAATCACATAGAAATTAAGGCCTTGCACTGGAAAAAGGGCCAGAATAGGGAAATGTGGCGAGCCAGATTTGATTTCTCGCGGCGATCCAAGAATTTCAACGTTTGCCTCAAAGATTGATGCGGGAAAGACTTATTTGATCTTATCAATCGTTAGAAATTTTTCTCGAAGAAATCATGCATTTTCTAGGATCGTCTAGGATAGTATTAAGTATCTTATCGAAAACTTACAGCAGCTTGCCAAACAAAGGCTAAAAGAAAAAAGAACAGGGGTATGACTGGCATAATATCTATGATTGGATTTAAAAAGGCATAGGCCTCGGGCAATTTGGCAAAGAAAAGACTAGTTGGATAAAGGGCAGAATTAAGACAGATACAGATCAAACTAAAGAGATTAAGCATAGCAGACATTTTGTTCTTGGCGATAATTGCAATTTGATTGAGTTCTTGAGATAAGGAAAACGGAAGAAAGTAAGGTAGACAAAAAAATCCTTCTTTTTCTTTGAACCGGCCCAATCAAAAATCCTCCAATTCTCAAAGGCGAATAGAAGAAATCATATTTTCATCTACTATTTTAATTACATTCTATCTAATGATCAATAAATTCAGTCGAATTCTATACCTACACGGGTCAAATTCCTAGCACAAACCGAGAATCTAGATAATTCCATTATCTCTTCTCTATTATCTCTTCTCTATTATCTCTTCTCTATTATCTCTTCTCTATAATCTCTTCTCTATAATCTCTTAGCGTAAAATTGTCGCTAAAGATTTGGGCAGGCCTTGACAAAGATTTATTGTAAAAAAAATATAATATTAATTATCTAAACAAAATAAACGTGACACGTTTAGTTGACAAAGATCTTTCTTTGGACTATAATATAAATCATCAAATGAAAAAAATCAACGTGCCAATGGGGCGTAGCCGAGTGGTAAGGCGACGGGTTTTGGTCCCGGTAATCGAAGGTTCGATCCCTTTCGTCCCAAGGCGTAGTCATTTGATGTGCATGGCTATTGCCCTTATGCGATAACGGGCAGGTTATTCTTAAGGTACTTTTATTACTGCTTTTCTATTTGTTGATTCTTAAAGGTACTTTTATGTATATAGGTACTTTTATGTATAGAGAATTCTAATTTTTTTCCTTTTTTTTATTTAAACTATGTCTACAATGTATGTCTACAATCAATTGTAATTGCCACGGGTGTGACTTTTTTACTTATTCGGGGCTTTCACGCCCGAAAGACAGTATAAAGAAAAACGAGATAAATGGGAAGAAGTTTCCCGAGTGGGAAAAAAACAGTATTTTTCCACAAACAGAAGAGACTGGGAGAAAATTGATTTCTGATCGGAACGAGCACGAACCGGCGCTCACGTGCCCCCACCGTAAAAAATGCCATGGGTACAAGCACGAACCGGCGCTCACGTGCCCCCACCGTAAAAAATGCCATGGGTACAAGCACTCTTACAATAAGGATCATTGCGAGACCTACGCTAATGATACTTGTAAGATTTTTTTGGAAGCTTTCCACGCGGGAAGTGCGGCAGGCGAAAGGTGGCTCACTCACAAAATTAAAATTAACCGACTCTCAAAAAATCGTAATGCGCTGGAGGCCTTACAAGGGGATATTAAATCCCTCCTAAAAGAGGAGGCACAAAAACCAAAAACCAAACTCAATACTTGGAACCTTGGATTTTGGCATGGGGCATTCCTCCGTTTGAAAACGATAAGCCCCGAGGATTGATACTAAACGAATCAATCCTATGGTTCATAGAACCAATCTTCCAGCCGAAGATTTATTCATAAAACATAGACATTATTATGTCTATGTACCGACTGAACCAATGACTAGTCATGATTTCATAATTGAATCAGTTCCATAGGGGTTCCAAATTAGAGGAATGTTATGGTTAAACTTCGTTTAAAACGCTGTGGTAGAAAGCAACGTGCGACTTATCGAATCGTTGCAATTGATGTTCGCTCCCGAAGAGAAGGAAGAGATCTTCGGAAAGTGGGTTTTTATGATCCGATAAAGAATCAAACGTATTTAAACGTTCCTGCTATTCTATATTTTCTTGAAAGGGGTGCTCAGCCTACAGAAACTGTTCGGGACATTTTAAAGAAGTCGGAGGTTTTTAACGAACTTTGCCCCAATCAAATAAAATGGAATTAATTTAAGGAAATAAGGGGGGTATATGCTACCCCTTATCTAGAACTTTTCTCTATTTTGTTTATTTATTGACTAAATTCGAGATCTTTTTCAACTTCTTATTTTTTCTTCCCCTAGCTAAACTTTTTTGTATCTATGTAGTGCCAATCTAACTCAAGTCCTTATTTTTTGGAATATTTTTCAACCAAATTTCTTATCTTTTTCCATTAGATTCTTTTCTTAACCTTTATATTGACAACAATACATTGAACAAATATAATGCAGCGTGATAAAGGGATCCCTTTTTTATAAAGGGATCTCTTTATTTCCGTCCCATCGGTTTGGTTTTTGCCTTACGTTAGTCAAAAAAGGGGTTCGTTGGATGCGCTTTGATAGACGCATTTTTGCGTGAAAACGTGAATAACAATGACATAAGGAAGGATCTATGATTATTTCTGGTTTTTCTGTTATCGGAAAATTTCTTGTATTTTCATCTGAGTTATTACGTTTTCTGTTCGTAATCGATTCGAAAATGGGTTTTTATGCTGTGATTCGCTCGTCGAATCTTTTTTTTTCCTTTTGATTATATCTACAGACTTTTTTCTTCTATTCGGGTTGCTAACTCAACGGTAGAGTACTCGGCTTTTAAGTGCGACTCGGATCTTTTACACATTTAGATGAAGTGATGAATTCATCCATACCATCGGTAAAGTTTGGAAGACCACGACTGATCCTAAAAGGGAATGAATGGAAAAAATAGCATGTCGTAGCAACCAAGAGTTCTGAGAATCTTTTCTTCTTTCCCGATCGGGACAAAACTTTGTTTAACTTATTGGAAGGGAGTCAAATGGATTCAATTTCAAGTTGGGTCAAATAAATAAATGGATAGAGCCCTCTGGCTTCAATTAATTTAATGAAATTATAAGGAACGAAAAAGCAACGAGCTCCCATTCTTAATTTGAATGATTATCCGATCTAATTAGACGTTAAAAATAGATTAGTGCCTGAATACGGGTAAGGGCTTATCCGAGAGGCGGATTCTTTATTTTTTCATGAATCCTAAATATTAGCATTCTACATTCCAGAATGGAGCTGTGTGTGTATAAGAAAGAGTAGATTGATAACAAAATTTCCAAAATCAAAAGAGCGATTGGGTTGAAAAAATAAAGGATTTCTAACCATCTTGTTATCCTAGAACGAATATAAACGACTTCAAGAAAATGGAATAAAGAGAGGATCGAGAATCCGTTGATAAGTTTACCTGTATCCGAGGTATCGCTTCCTTATCTTACTCGAAAAATACCTTGTTTTGACTGTATCGCACTCTGTATCATTTGATAACTCCCAAAATCCTCTACCTTTGGTTCAAATAGCATTAAAATGGAGGAATTTCAAAGCTCTTTAGAGCTCGATAGATTTCAACAACACGACTTCTTATATCCACTTATCTTTCAAGAGTATATTTATGCACTTGCTCATGATCATGGTTTAACAAGATGCATTTTGTTGAAAAATGCAGGTTATGACAATAAATTCAGCTTACTCATTGTGAAACGTTTAATTACTCGAATGTATGACCCAAATTTTTGGATTCTTTCTCTTAATGATTCTAAACAAAATCCACTTTGGGGGCGCAATAAGAATTTTGATTTTCAAATGATATCCGAGGGATTTTCGGTCATTATGGAAATTCCATTTTCGCTTCAATTCTTATCTTCCCTAGAAAAGCACCAAAAGAAAGGGAAAGAGATAGTCAAATCCGCTAATTTACGATCAATTCATTCCATTTTTTCTTTTTTAGAGGACAAAATTTCACATTTAAATTATGTGTTCGATATCCTAATACCTTACCCAATCCATCTCGAAATCGTGGTGCAAGCTCTTCACTACTGGCTAAAAGATGCTTCGTCTTTGCATTTATTAAGAGTCTTTCTCCACGAGTTTCATAATTGGAATAGTCTTCGTACTTCAAAGAAAGTCAGTCCTTCTTTTTCAGAAAGAAATCAAAGATTCTTCTTCTTCCTATATAATTTTCATGTATATGAATACGAATCCGTCTTTGTCTTTCTTCGTAACCAATCTTTTCATTTACGATCAACATCTTTTAGAACGCTTCTTGAACGAATCTATTTCTATGGAAAAATAGAGCATCTTATAGAAACCTTGACCGGGACTTTTGAAGCCAATTTCTGGGTGTTCAAGGACTCTTTCATGCATTATGTTAGGTATCAAGGAAAAACAATTCTCGCTTCAAAAAGCACGTCTCTTTTGATGCATAAATGGAAATATTACTTTGTCAATTTCTGGCAATCTTATTTTGACCTTTGGTCTCAACCACGAAGAATCCATATAAACCAATTGGCAAACCATTCCCTTGACTTTCTCGGTTATTTTTCAAGTGTGCGGCGAAAGACTTCAACGATACGTAATCAAATGTTAGAAACTTCATTTGTAATCGATCATGCTATTAAGAAGTTTGATACTATTCTTCCAACGAGTCCCCTGATTTCATCCTTGGCTAAAGCCAAATTTTGTAATATATTAGGGCATCCTATTAGTAAGGCCATTTGGATCGATTTATCAGATTCTGAGATTATTGACCGATTCGGACGTATATCCAGAAATCTTTCTCATTATTATAGCGGGTCTTCAAAAAAAAAAACTTTGTCGCGAATAAAGTATATACTTCAACTTTCTTGTGCTAGAACTTTAGCTCGTAAACACAAAAGTACTGTACGGGCTTTTTTGAAAAGATTCGGATCGGAATTATTCGAAGAATTCTTTACGGCGGAAGAACAAGTTCTTTCCTTGACCTTTCCAAGAGCTTCTTTTATTTCGCGGAGGTTCCGTCAAAAAAGGGTTTGGTATTTAGATATTATTTGTATCAATGATTTGGCCAATCATGACTGATTCGTTATGAAAGCGCGTAAATGGAAATTTTGATTAGAATTGAATATAATAAATAGCAATAATGACGAACTAACAAAATTGTTCCTTATTTCTATTCTGAAATTTACTTATAAGAAGGGTCTAAGTATTCCACTTTTTGTCTAATGGCGGAACTGAATTTTAGATGTATACAGAGGGAAAGCCGTGTGCAATGAAAAATGCAAGCACGGCTTGGGGAGAGGTTGTTACTTATTTAAGCGGTAACATTATCGACTCCATCCGACTAGTTCCGGGTTCGAATCCCGGGCAACCCATTGTTCTGTCCTGTGAGGTTGTTACTTATTTAACCAGTTAAAGTAGAATAAAGTAGAATTATGGGTAGGAATTTAAATTTATTGAATACGGAAAGAGAAGACTACCTTTGCTAGGTTTAGGTAAAGGTATACGAAGAAATTCGTATTTTGTTTTGTATTGTTGACAATCTTTCCAATGAAACGTACCAAAGAGAGTCGTTTTTCAAACTTTAGCTTGGGCATAAATATGGATGGTCATTCCTCTACCCATATGAAGGATTATTCGCTTCGACTGGGGTTAGGTTTGATTGGCGTTTTAAAACGGACTCGTTTTAGAATTGTAACTTCCAAAATTTTTGGAATGGATAGGGTTCTAGGGCTATACGGACTCGAACCGTAGACTTTCTCGGTAAAACAGACCAAACTGATTCTAATCAAAGTGATCTGAGCTGTTTTAAAGACCCAACATGCATTTTTGTGCATTGGGCTCTTTCATTAACGGATATAAAGATCCGCCAGTCTGCCATATTTTTTGACCGCAAAAAGAGATGGCTCCATGTGCTCTGAGTCATTATTTGTATTCAGATTCAGGAACACTACCAGAGTGTTTCAAGGGGGTTTTATCTTGACGTAGGTCTGCCTATGGCCTAGATTAACCTAAGTTTAATCAAGTCTCTCTCGCTCTGT